ATCAATCAAATAAAAAGTTATTCTATGTACCAATTCTTACATCTCCTACTACAGGGGGGGTGACTGCGAGTTTTGGTATGTTGGGAGATATCATTATTGCCGAACCCAATGCCTATATTGCATTTGCGGGTAAAAGAGTAATTGAACAAACATTGAATAAAACAGTACCTGAAGGTTCACAGACGGCTGAATATTTATTCCAGAAGGGCTTATTCGATCTAATAGTACCACGTAATCCTTTAAAAAGCGTTCTGAGTGAGTTATTTCAGCTCCACGCTTTCTTTCCTTTGAATCAAAATTCAATAGAGCATTAAGTTCCTTTTTTATTTGTAGCAAACAAGTAGTTAGTTTATCAGAATCCAAGTAAAACAAATATGAATGGGGTTTCTTTGTTGACATAAGATCTAAATTGTAAAAAGAAATCAAAAGTTGCGGATAACTCCTCCTTTTTATCTATATTCTTGATTACTAATTCAGTTAAGAGGCCTCTATCAACAAGAAAAATTGTGAATTCTTATTTTCGTTAAATTTAAATTATAGGAAAATAAAAAATTTTTGTTCTACGTCTTACGTATGTATAATCCAAATATAGAATAGAATTCTATAATATAGAAACTATAGATATGATATATGCTTTTGTACCTTCTATACTCACTTAGATATATACTTAGATTTATACTAATTAAACTTTGAATTCTAATTAATTCTTAATCTTAATAAGATATCTTTATCTTTATCAATCTTAATAATAATAAGATATCTTTATAATATAAATATATATTATAAATATAAATAATAATAACAGGTACGAATAGTAAATTGAGGTATCCTTTATATGACAACTTTCGACTTTCCCTCTGTTTTGGTGCCTTTAGTAGGCTTAGTATTTCCGGCAATGGCAATGGCTTCTTTATTTCTTCATGTTCAAAAAAATAAGACTGTTTAGATCTGATGGGCCCAACTCTGATCCATTTTTTTTTTTCAAAACTAAGACTTGTATCATAAAACTAAGACTTGTATCATAACGCAGATACCTATTTAGTGTAAGAAGGTATAACATGCGGCGCTTCCGTCGAAAAGGGGCTCTTTGGCCTGTAGAAAGATGATATGGGGGTAAAGGAATTCTATCTTTTTGAAAAAATCTCAGGATCGCCGGATGGCTGAACTGTAAAATCGGTACATCTATATGTATATTGATGGGATCATACGAAGGGTATGTTTTTATTTTAGATCTAACCAATTTGATAAATTACTCTTAAAGGTTCACATCAAACTAGTACTAGTTGATGAGAGTTACTTCGGAAACAAAAAGAGTAAAGTCTAGGGTATTCTCTCAATTCCAATAAAACGAAACCAGATCAAGTATGAGTTGTCGATCAGAACATATATGGATACAACCTATAACGGGGTCGCGAAAAACAAGTAATTTCTGCTGGGCCATTATCCTTTTTTTAGGTTCATTAGGATTCTTATTGGTTGGAACTTCGAGTTATCTTGGGAGAAACTTGATATCTTTATTTCCGTCTCAGCAAATCCTTTTTTTTCCACAAGGGATTGTCATGTCTTTCTATGGGATCGCGGGTCTCTTTATTAGCTCCTATTTGTGGTGCACAATTTCGTGGAATGTAGGGGGTGGTTATGATCGATTCGATAGAAAAGAAGGAATGGTGTGTATTTTTCGTTGGGGATTCCCTGGAAAAAATCGTCGCATCTTCCTCCGATTCCTTATAAAGGATATTCAGTCCGTCAGAATAGAAGTTAAAGAGGGTATTTATGCTCGCCGTGTACTTTATATGGATATCAGAGGCCAGGGGGCCATTCCCTTGACTCGTACTGATGAGAATGTTACTCCACGGGAAATCGAACAAAAAGCTGCCGAATTGGCCTATTTCTTGCGTGTACCGATTGAAGTATTTTGAGAAATGAGCTGATGAATGCTTTCTCAGCAGGAAGGAAAAACTAAAGAGAATCCCCCTTTTCTATACCATAACTTAACTGAAGTTTCTTCATAACGCTCATTCTAGTCAAAGAAGACGTATACGTAACGTAACAACCACAAAACAAAACCATTTTTGTGGTCTTTTATGTGTATGGAAATCTACACAACTTAATTCAATAACAAAAAAAATTAAGTAACAAATCGAAAAAATGGATTCATCCTTTCTATTTTCTATCAAAGCAGTTCGAAATACATAAATTTTTTTATTCCGGACTCTGAGTAGTCAGTGAAAAATTTTAAAAATAGAAGATATTTTGATATAATGATAGAAAAGAATATTCATTACCTAAAACCTAAATAAAGCGGTTCTTTCAGGCAGTCATTGATTCGTCGAAAAGGGGGATACTTGCTTCGAATTTGACCAATTACTATATCTGGAAACAATATAATATTTTTTTTGTTAACTCTTTGAATTCGAAGTGGATTCTTAATATATTTCTGTATTCTTTCTACATTCAAAGACTAACTCCAAAATCACAAATAAAAAACAGTGAATAGATTCATAAGTTCGATACTTTGAACTCATACATGAGAGAAATATTGGATGGCGTAGAGTCAACTAATGAGGTCGGTTCATTAAAAATTCATAGACGAAATGAAAAAATGTCAAAAAAGAAAGCATTCAACCCTCTTTTATATCTTGCATCTATAGTATTTTTGCCCTGGTGGATTTCTCTCTCATTTAATAAAAGTCTGGAATCTTGGGTTACTTATTGGTGGAATACTAGGCAATCTGAAATTTTTTTGAATGATATTCAAGAAAAAAATATTCTAGAAAAATTCATAGAATTGGAGGAAATCTTTTTTTTGGAGGAAATGATCAAGGAATACTCGGAGACACATCTACAAAACCTTCGTATAGGAATCCACAAAGAAACGCTCCAATTAATCAAGATACACAATGAGGATCATATCCATACGATTTTGCACTTCTCGACAAATCTAATCTGTTTCGTTATTCTAAGTGGTTATTCAATTTTGGGTAATAAAGAACTTGTTATTCTTAACTCTTGGGCTCAGGAATTCCTATATAACTTAAGTGACACAATAAAGGCTTTTTCGATTCTTTTATTAACAGATTTATGTATCGGATTCCATTCGCCCCATGGTTGGGAACTAATGATTGGCTTTGTCTACAAAGATTTTGGATTTGCTCATAATGATCAAATTATATCTGGTCTTGTTTCTACTTTTCCAGTCATTCTAGATACTCTATTTAAATTTTGGATTTTTCGTTATTTAAATCGTGTTTCTCCGTCACTTGTAGTGATTTATCATTCAATGAATGATTAAAAAAGGATCTACTGATATTAATTCAATTCAATTCTAACGTTTCTTACTTTGTAGTTGTACAGAAGCAAAGCATGTAAAATCATACTTACTCTTTATATTTCTACCCATCCCCCAAAGATTTATTCTATATATTAATATTATTATTATTTATTCCAGTAAAATTATTCCAGTAAATAGCATAATTGCGGATAGGGAACTAGGTTAGCGACCTACCAAATTTATTGTAGACATTTTTGGGCTCAACGGTTGGACCATGCAAACTAGAAAGACTTTTTCTTGGATAAAGGAACAAATTACTCGATCCATTTCCGTATCGCTCATGATATATATCATAACTCGGCCATCCATTTCAAGTGCATATCCCATTTTTGCACAGCAGGGTTATGAAAATCCGCGAGAAGCGACTGGTCGTATTGTATGTGCCAATTGCCATTTAGCTAATAAGCCCGTGGATATTGAAGTTCCACAAACGGTACTTCCAGATACTGTATTTGAAGCAGTTGTTCGAATCCCTTATGATATGCAACTAAAACAAGTTCTTGCTAATGGTAAAAAGGGTGCTTTGAATGTAGGGGCTGTTCTTATTTTACCAGAGGGTTTTGAATTAGCTCCTGCCGATCGGATTTCCCCCGAGATAAAAGAAAAGATAGGCAATCTGTCTTTTCAGAGCTATCGCCCCAATAAAAAAAATATTCTTGTGATAGGCCCCGTTCCTGGTCAGAAATATAGTGAAATAACCTTTCCTATCCTTTCCCCGGACCCCGCTACTACGAAAGAGGTTCATTTCTTAAAATATCCAATATATGTAGGCGGAAACAGGGGAAGGGGTCAGATTTATCCCGACGGGAGCAAAAGTAACAATACAGTTTATAATGCTACATCAGCAGGTATAGTAGGTAAAATAATACGAAAAGAAAAAGGGGGGTACGAAATAACCATAGCGGATGCATCGGATGGACGTCAAGTGGTTGATATTATCCCTCCAGGGCCAGAACTTCTTGTTTCAGAAGGCGAATCTATCAAATTGGATCAACCGTTGACGAGTAATCCTAATGTGGGCGGATTTGGTCAGGGAGATGCAGAAATAGTACTTCAAGATCCCTTACGTGTCCAAGGCCTTTTGTTCTTCTTGGCATCTGTTATTTTGGCACAAATCTTTTTGGTTCTTAAAAAGAAACAGTTCGAGAAGGTTCAATTGTCAGAAATGAATTTCTAGACTCGCGGATTTATCGACATTGAGCTCATAACGTAAAAAGAACAAAATTCTTTTTGACGACTCTTTATGATAAAAAATGGACATTATGAAAAGCCTTTTGCTTTTTTTTTATACTCATTCCTTGTACTGCATTCCTAGTCATAGTATGTAGATTGTGAAGAAGACTTTTTACTTTTTACTTTTTTTGAATCCAAATTGGGGTGGTATGATTATGTTACTATTATCACATTTCAATGTCATAAAATGCATTAATAGTGTTTTCTATTCTAATCAAATGAAATTCGACTAGATACTAGACATAAGTAAGCGGGGAATAGAACGGATAAATGCGTGGAACACAAAATTATAGGGACGATTATTCATCTTCCTAGTATTCGACACAAGAAAAGGAATTTTCCACATCTCTTTCTTGTGTCGAAAGAAAAAAAGATTCTTTATCCTGTTCGTCAAAGATTACTAGTCTAAGTTTTGAATTTTTCAAAAAAAGATCAG